TCTCCGTAATAATTATGACCCATACCTTTAGCCAATTTTGCTCTTAATACAGGATCATTCAAATCAGGTTTTTTTGTTATTGGGATAGGTGAATTCTTATGGATCCATCCCCCGAAGGAACCGGACATGATAATTTTTTATCATCCGGCTCGAGCAAGACTGAAAAGAACCAAATAAATCCATAAAAAATGCATGTATTGCCTATCTCTACACATATTATGAATGATTCAATATAAGAAAAATTGCACTCTTTTTGGGAATTGCAACTATCCATTGCAAAGAATTTGGTTCTATTCTAAGTCTAAGTAAATACTCAATACCCAAGCTAGCTTACAAAGTTGATCATGATATGATCAAGTGCTTTCTGGGCCGTCTCAGACTTTACGATTACTATTTATCTCCAAAATCTTTAGAGATCCATATACAAAAGGTTTACTTGTTATTAATTTAGTCTAGTCTATATTTTTCTTTAGATCTTTTGTTTCACTCCGATAGTATTATCGATCATATTAATGCAGAGGAAATGAATGCATTTCCATACTATTCAATTTTCAGTAGGAAATTAAGTAAGTGAACTAGAGAAAAATTCTCACTTAATTATACTAGATCTTACGGAGCCTTTTCATGTACAACACAACATGATTCAGATTTGATCATAGAAAAGATTCTCTCAAGGGAACCAGCCTATCTTCTGTATAGGGGTTACACAGCGGTTGGAACAAAGACACATTTGGTTGTGAATTTCAATGTGGCAAACCTATATCTACGCAGACCAATCAATAGTACAAGTCACACACTCCCATAATCCATTTTCTCTTCGGAGAATTCTCTTCAACCCCACAATCTTATTTATTTGACACGCTTAGTTGAAGGGAAACATCCAAATCCATGTCTTATTATTTTTAATAATTCATACTTGTAGCAATAAAATCCTATTATTCCTCCTCTAGTTGATAAATGATTGATTACAAATATCTATTCTAACTATATACCCTCTATATAAACTCTATAAAGGACCAGAAATACCTTGTTTACGTATCATTAGAAAGTGCATTAACATAAATACGGCAGTAAGAAGTGGCAATACAAAAGTGTGTAAACTATAAAAACGCGTCAAGGTAGATTGTCCCACACTAGCACTTCCGCGCAATAATTCTACCAAAGGCGACCCTATTACAGGAATCGCATCGGGTACACCGGTTACAATTTTCACTGCCCAATAACCAATTTGGTCCCGAGGTAAGGAATAACCAGTTACACCAAAAGATGCGGTCAATACTCCCAAAACTACGCCTGTAACCCAAGTCAACTCGCGAGGTTTTTTAAATCCACCGGTGAGATACACACGAAAAACATGCAGAATCATCATTAGAACCATCATACTTGCCGACCAACGATGAACTGATCGGATTAACCAACCGAAATTAGCTTCCGTCATTATGTATTGAACAGAGGCAAAAGCTTCCGTAACGGTCGGACGATAGTAAAAAGTCATAGCAAAACCTGTAGCTACTTGTACTAAAAAACAAGTAAGCGTAATTCCCCCTAAACAATAAAATATATTTACATGGGGAGGAACATATTTACTAGTTATATCATCCGCAATCGCCTGAATCTCGAGACGTTCTTCGAACCAATCATAGACTTTATTGAGATAGTAGAAAATCCCCCTCTCAGAACCGTATATGAGACTTTCATCTCGTACAGCTCAAGCAAAACCACGCAAATAATAGTGGGATATGGACTAGGAAGTTTAAAACTTCGGAATCTCCAATCCTTTCGTCCTAAATGTACGAAAGAAGAAAAACAAAGTGAAACCTCTTCTTTTGTTCTTTGTGGTGATAATACCAAAATATCAAGTCGGCTCAATCGTCTTTATGTTTATCCCGACAGGCCTCTTGAATCCTCTCTTTACCTATTTCTTTTTCTTTAATTTTTGTCTGTAATACAGCTTTTTTTCTTTCTTTTTTATTGCAGTGATAGGAATTTTCTTGTTAAGACCCTATGAATCGATTCAAACCTAAGATTCATACTAGAACCACGATGATTCAATCAAAACTCATAAGCTAAACCAAAGATTCCCTGAGTAAGAACCGTTGGATCATCACGTATTCCATCAATTAAATAAAATGACTAAAAAATAAAAAGAATTTTTTTTTCAAATCATTTGAAATTTTTTGGAGTCCGGGCAAGGGGTTAAATAGAATCTTAAGTATGAATCATAGTTCAACTATTTCTTAATCTAGTTCAAATATTTCGTGTTCCAGATAATCAATAAATATCTGACGAAGTAAAACCAGCTCTATCAAGGTGACAGATCTATTCTCTGTACTATTAATAGAATCAATTCTAACAAGTCACACACTCATATTCCGGAAATACAGAAGGAAAGAAATTCCACGATCGAACTACCAAATAGGCCAGAAATTAGAGTTCTAAGTGATTGATTTTTTGTAAGACTTTGTGGTTCTTATAGATTTAATTCATTGAAATTCCGTCCAATAAAACGGATGAATTATAAATCTCCAAAATAATAGATAGAAATACTGCAAATAGAGCCATTGCGACACCCATCAAAGGGGTTGTTCCCCACCCCGGAGCTACTTTACCATATTCTGAATTCAATGGTTTTAATAAACTCCCTATACCAGTTCGTCTTGGGCGGGCCGATCTAGAACTGTTCTCAACAGTTTGTGTAGCCATAAATCCTATTGTATTCATTGAGATCTGTTGACTTTGTATACCATTCCGTTGTAAATAAATGATCTTATGATAGATTCGTTGAGGTCTTGAAATTATATAATCATAATGGAAACAGCAACCTTAGTCGCCATCTTTATATCTGGTTTACTTGTCAGTTTTACCGGGTACGCCTTATATACCGCTTTTGGGCAACCTTCTGAACAACTAAGAGATCCGTTCGAGGAACACGGGGACTAGTTGAAGTAATCAAGTAATGAGCCTCCCAAAGTTGGGAGGCTCATTACTTGATTACTTCAATTGAATTGAGATAATTCAATTTTCCTTTTTTACTTTTTAGTAGGAACTTTAGGTGGTTCTCGAAAAAAGATAGCGAAAAAAATTATCCCTAGAGTCGAAACTAAAAGGAATGTATAAACCAATGCTTCCATAGATTTAATCGTAGTTTACAATTATAGCTTCCCTACCTGTTTGTTTTTTCTTTTTTTTATCATCTCGAAAGAGCAAGAGTCAAAAAATTGATGATTCAAATTAACTCCCGTACTTTATGTAACCCCCCCCCAAAAAAATAGAGGCGAGAGATACCAAAGCACTCGTGTATCAGACTACCTGTCGTTTTGTAGTTGGATCTCCAAGTTTTTGGAATGCACCAAACTCTACTTGAGCATCCAAATCTGGGTCAATTCCAGCAAAAACATCTCGGAACAAGGTTCTAGCACCATGCCAAATGTGTCCGAAAAAGAAAAGCAAAGCAAATGAAGCATGTCCAAAAGTAAACCAACCTCTTGGACTGCTACGAAAAACCCCATCGGATTTCAAAGTAGCACGATCTAATTCAAAAATTTCACCCAATTGAGCACGTCTAGCATATTTTTTGACAGTAGCAGGATCACTATAACTGACTCCGTTTAGTTCGCCTCCATAGAACTCAACGGTTACACCTACTTGTTCAACACTATACTTTGATTCTGCCCTTCTAAAAGGAACATCGGCTCTAACAATTCCATCACCATCTACCAAAACAACTGGAAATGTTTCAAAAAAAGTAGGCATACGACGTACAAAAAGCTCACGCCCTTCTTTATCTCTAAAGATAGGATGTCCTAACCATCCAACTGCTATTCCATCTCCGTTATCCATTGAACCTGCCCTGAATAATCCTCCTTTTGCCGGATTATTTCCGATATAATCATAAAAAGCTAATTTTTCGGGAATTTTAGACCAGGCTTCTGAGAAACTTTGATTTTCTGCTAGCCCTGCGCTAACTCTGCGATATATCTCTTGCTGAAAATAACCCTGATCCCATTGATAACGAGTCGGACCAAATAATTCTATGGGGGTAGTTGCTGAACCATACCACATAGTTCCAGCAACAACAAAAGCTGCAAAAAAGACAGCCGCGATACTACTGGAAAGTACGGTTTCAATATTTCCCATACGCAACCCTTTATATAAACGTTGTGGTGGTCGAACGCTAAGATGGAATAGACCCGCTAATATGCCCAATGTACCTGCTGCAATATGATGAGAAGCTATTCCTCCCGGAACAAAAGGATCAAAACCTTCCACACCCCATGCCGGATTTACAGGTTGTACTTTACCCGTTAGTCCATAAGGATCGGACACCCATATTCCAGGACCATATAAGCCCGTTACATGAAATGCACCAAAACCAAAGCAAGCCACCCCGGAGAGAAATAAATGAATTCCAAAGATCTTAGGCAAATCCAAAGAAGGTTTTCCTGTACGTTCATCAGAAAATATTTCTAGATCCCAATAGACCCAATGCCAGATAGCTGCTAAAAAGCATAAGCCAGAAAACAAAATATGTGCTCCGGCTACACCTTCGTAACTCCAAATCCCCGGATTCGTTACAGTCCCTCCTGTGATACTCCAACCTCCCCACGAATTGGTTATTCCTAAACGAGTCATGAAGGGTATAACGAACATGCCCTGTCTCCACATTGGATCAAGAACAGGGTCAGAAGGATCAAAAACTGCTAATTCATACAAAGCCATCGAGCCAGCCCAACCAGCAACCAAAGCTGTATGCATTATATGAACGGAAAGCAAACGGCCGGGATCATTCAATACAACGGTATGAACACGATACCAAGGCAAACCCATGGAAAATACCCCTTTAGAAAAGAAAAATAGACACTACCTAACTTTATTACATTGGAATCTACTATGGTTATCTTATGGACCTCTCTTGTTCAGTGGATTAGTTCCTAACAAGGAGTTAGGTTAATATTTATTCTATTATTTATTCTATTCTGTTCGTAATAATGGCAAAATTGTGTTCGTAGGAAGAAAGAGAAGCCGATTTATTCTATACTGGATAAGTACCAATATGCAATGGGAGGTTGATACCATATTCTATGAGTAAATGTCGCCATCCATATTTATCATTAGAAGGACCTATTCATAAAAAATGTCCTTGATTTTTTTTGTCTTTTTTTTTCTAATGTATGGATAAAATAAAGATAATAAAACCATATTGTTACGTTTCCACATCAAAGTGAAATAGAGTATTTAGTTCTTTTTTCTTTCAATTCATGCCTATTGGTGTTCCAAAAGTACCTTTCCGAAGTCCTGGAGAGGAAGATGCATCTTGGGTTGACGTATAGTGCGACTTGAAAGATATATTGGGTCATATGGGATTTCCCCGTTCTCTCGCCCGATTGAGATATCCTCTCTTTCACCCCATAACTCATCAAAAAATTGGAGCGTGAAATCCATTGTTTTAGAGGATTCACAGTACTATTATCAATTAGCAGGATTTATGGTTGGCTTTGGTTGGATTAAAAAAATGAAGTATCCAGGCTCCGTTTACAAAAAACCCAATAGTTAATATATCTATATTACTACGTGTATCGTAAATGATTACTGGTTGTTATTTGTAAAGTCATTAAAAAAAAGAAATGGTAATTAAGAAGATTTGTTCTATATGCGCAAATCAAACTAGGGCAGTTCTTTATCCGGAGTAGAGCATAAACCTAAAAAGATAAAAGAGACCCACTCGGGAACAAGAAAATCCCACCGAGATTGTAATTGAATCTCGATGAAAAAATACATCAATGAGAAGTGACTTGAATAAGTTTATTGACTTTTTTTTTATTATATTATTATAAGGAAGAAAGAAAAGAAGTCCAAAATTATTATTCTTTATTGAAAAATCGAAGAAAAAGCTCTTTTTTTCCAAGTTGGAAAAAACTGTTAGAAAAAGGAATAAAAAAAAAGAAAGAGGACTGGAATCTATACATTGATTCTTTTTTTGAACCGTATGCATTAAAAGGTGCATGTACGGTTCCTAAGGGATACAATTTTACCCTAATCAACCGACTTTATCGAGAAAGATTACTTTTTTTAGGCCAAGAAGTTGATAGCGAGATCTCTAATCAACTTATTGGTCTTATGGTATATCTCAGTATTGAGGATGATACCAAAGCTCTTTATTTGTTTATAAACTCTCCTGGCGGATGGGTAATACCTGGAGTAGCTATTTATGATACTATGCAATTTGTGCGACCAGAGGTCCATACAATATGCATGGGATTAGCCGCGTCAATGGGATCTTTTATACTAGTTGGAGGAGAAATTACCAAACGTCTAGCATTCCCTCACGCTTGGCGCCAATGAAGTTTTTTATTTCAGAAAAAAAAAAAAGAAAACTATGCCTTCGCCATATTCATATGAAGTAATAATAGCATGGCACTTCGAGTTCGATATAAATATTTATATTGGTGTTTTTCCAAAGATGGGATTATGTATCGAGAGAGTAGTATGAGCTAAAAAGTATTTCCGATTTTCTTTTATCTACCGGGAGTCCAGTTCAGCGTCACAAACTTTTTTGTTTTCACACCCAAGTTATTTATATTTATGTTATAATTATTAAAAAAGAGTGGGAAAAAACAATATTTTTCTTGGATCAAAAAGAAACTTTGGGATTGCTCAATTAAAGAAAAAATACATTTTTTAACTAGAAAGCATCGGAGCCATCATAGTATTTTTGATAGTATTTTTGAACTACTCCAAAAAGAAGGGTGGCAATTTGATCATTTGACCCATCTGGGGTCGGGTAGATCCTATTTTTATCGTCTTAGTAAAAGTAAATTTGATTGTAGAGCCGTATGCAAAAAAGATGATGCCCGTACGGTTGGTTAATTCTCTCTTTTTTTGTATTAATCTGTATCTTTCTTTTCTGTTCGTTTCATCACACCAGATAGAGAAACCTCCTATCATCAGGGTAATGATCCATCAACCTGCTAGTTCTTTTTATGAGGCGCAAACGGGAGAATTTATCCTGGAAGCGGAAGAATTGTTGAAACTACGCGAAACCCTCACAAGAGTTTATGTCCAAAGGACGGGCAAACCATTATGGGTTGTATCTGAAGACATGGAACGAGACGTTTTTATGTCAGCAACAGAAGCCCAAGCTTATGGAATTGTTGATCTTGTAGCAGTTCAATGAAAAAATAGATTTTGTGCAAATCTGTGATTTGAGATTAGATCTCCGAGTTTAGTATTCTATTAATTAAATAGAAAAAATTTATAATCATCCGGTTAGGATCATTCTAAACCATTATTTTATGTATATAAAAAAATTCAATATGCCAACTATTAAACAACTTATTAGAAATACAAGACAGCCAATTCGAAACGTCACGAAATCCCCCGCTCTTCGGGGATGTCCTCAGCGTAGAGGAACATGTACTAGGGTGTATGTGCGACTCGTTTAGATCACGAGCTGGTCCAAAAAAAGCGATAAAACAGTTTTTCAGTATGCCAGTATGAATGATCAGTACCCAGTGAATAGGATCGAATGGAAGAAGAAACGCCATTCACTATCTAAAAATAAGCAAACGGATTCCTTTATTGTGTATGAAGTTTATGGTTTTCATTGATGCAAATTCAATCATTTAAATTTAAGATGAAAAGCACTTCTCCATTGGTAGCAAATAGTTATCCCTTAAGCGGAGGAAATCTTATCTTATTAAACTCAAAAAGATTGGAGTTTCCACTCAGTCAAGAACGGACTACGAGGGTCAGCTAACGAGCTAACTTTTATAATTAAATACCGTTACTATATAGGTGGGTCTCATTGTGAAAGACCTCGTACTGGATAATTCATGGGTAGAGCCAACGAGTGTGGTGTGAACTATACAAGTTACCAATAAGATAAATTAAATAAACTTTAAATAAACTAAAGGCTCCGGTGTATAGAGAAGACCTCACCGTTTAAGAAATAACCATAGAAACGACGGAACCCACTGTTTCTTTATCCATTTAATTTATATTTATTTTTTTTTGATTGACTTGACACCTAGCAAAAGAAAATTGCTTATTACTCTTATTACTTATGTATTTCGCAATAAAATACTTAAATAAATTGTGGTCGGGAAGGTTATAGTAGCCAAAGCCATTGGAATTTTTATTTTATACATTGGAAAAATCCGTTTGGTTATTAATAGACCAGGACGGGGGAAAAGAATAACTGAAAGAAAAAAATCAATTAGTTATTTGTCAAAGTTTTATTTATTCAATGACCAGAATTAAACGTGGATATATAGCTCGGCGACGTAGAACAAAAATTCGTTTATTTGCATCAAGCTTTCGAGGGGCTCATTCAAGACTTACTCGAACTATTACTCAACAGAAAATAAGAGCTTTAGTTTCGGCTCATCGAGATAGAGATAAGCAAAAGAGAAATTTTCGTCGATTGTGGATCACTCGAATAAACGCAATAATTCGAGAAAGGGGAATATCCTATAGTTATAGTAAATTTATAAATGATCTATACAAAAAACAGTTGCTTCTTAATCGTAAAATACTGGCCCAAATCGCTATATCAAATAGAAATTGTCTTTATATGATTTCCAACGAAATCAGAAAAGAGGTAGATCGGAAAGAATACACCGGAATAATTTAAATAGAATTCCCCGGAGAATGAACTCCGGGAAGGTGGAGTTGAAATGACTATTATAAAATAAGCTAAAATAGTCAAAATAAATGAAAAACATAAAAAAAAAAAAATATTCCCATTCCTTTTTTTTCTTACGACACGATAATACAATCTGAATTCTCGGATTTATCGAACAAAAAAGCAACCCGCGTTTGAGTTCGGATTGGAATTCTGATTCAAGTGAACAATGAATAAGGCTATTTATTTCGGGTTCTAAGACCAGTAGTTCGAGAGGTCGACTCGGTTCTTTCAAATTGTTTCTCATTATTGAGAAAAGGTAACAAAGATAAAATACGAGCTTGCTTTATAGCAATAGTAATTAATCGTTGTTGTTTCAAGGTCAATCTATTTACCCGTCTAGATAATATTTTTCCTTGTTCACTAATAAATCGACTAATTAAACTCATGTTTCTATAATCAATTCGATCCCCCGATTGAATCGGGGGCAAACGCCTACGAAGAGATCGCTTGGATTTAAGAAAAGGTCGCTTGGATTTATCCATGGTTTGTTTGTTTAGTTTATTTGTTATTCCAAAAATCCTATTTCTTAATTGTCATTTGAACCCTCCCAAAATAGGATTCTTTTTTATTGAAATCTGTTCTATATAATGTCATTTTTACCCGTTCAAGGGAAGGATAAGACATATTTTGTTCGATCTATTTCTTTATTTCCCCATGAATCGTATGTTTGTAACAATAGGGACAGAATTTTCTTAATTCTAATCGATTAGGCGTATTGTGTCGGTTCTTTTGAGTAATATATCTGGAAATGCCCGTTGATACCTTCTTAACACCATTTCGCATACAACTGTTACATTCCAAAATCACTGTTACTCGCGCGTCTTTCCTCTTAGCCATGAATCTCCTTTGAATTTTAGATTTACTCAACTTTTATATTTTGATTCGAACTTGAACCTAAGTCTCACTGATGTTAAATCCACTTTTATTCTTTCTCTTTCGTCCCTTATTAAAAAAATAATAAGAAAAAAAAGAGAAAAAAGGGGAGGGGTAGGGATTAGTCACAGATATTTGATTCTATCTCGAATCTTCTTCACTCCTTCCAATGTAAATAACTAGAATGAAAAAAAGGGAAATGTCAACGCATCCGGGAAAAAACGATTAATCTCTATTAATAGGCCTGCTAAAGCCCCGAACCATAGCGTACTTAGTACTGGGGCCACGGAGAGATATGTTTTTAGATCTCGCATTGAAAAACCTCCTTTTTTTAATACATAAAGATAATGCATATATGATCAGATACATGTGTAGTTTAGTTAAGGTCTACTTAGAGTAGTAAACGAAATCCCTGATTGAAATTAATTTCAATTGAAATGT